ACGGATGAGACATCCTGAAAATTTTTTCTATACTAAATTAATAGAACCTTATTCTATAAAAAAAAAACTCCGATGAGATAATAAATAAGGATTTGCATATTTGTAAAAATCTAATTTGCCTTTCAACCGGAACAGTAAAAGTTTTTTTGTTTGAATAATTTTTCTAAATTAGAAGTTTAAATTAATTGAATAATTAAAGAAGTTCTATTTGTTCAATGAATTTCTCCTCCCCTAACCCTTTCTTTTTGTTTGTCTACTACTTCTTATGAATCTAAACAAAGGAGTTCCAATAGACCCGGAAAGCAAGAAATAGTAATCTTTGACGAACAAGAGAAAAAATCATTATTATTTCGATACAAGACGACACAAGAAAAGGGATTTTCCACCCTTTTCATGTGTCGAATAGAAGATTAGGAAGACTAGTAATCCCTCCTAAAAGTATTTGTTCCTTTCATTTTTCCCATCCTTCCCTTGTATTCTCTTCCTTTATATTTGTATGCCTATAGTCTATTACTAGGAATGGGATACACGTAATGAATTCCAGACATCCCACAAACAAAACAAAAACAGTATAAACAAAAAGGTTTACAGAATTTTTTGATCATACATAAGTATCGATCGACAATAATTTGTTGCTTTTTACCAACTTGATGTTAAGGAATTTCTGGACCTAGAAATTCATTTCATACAATTGAACCTTTTCAAACTGTTTCTTTTTAAGAACCAAAAAAACTTGTGCCAAAATAACAGATGCCAAGAAGAACAAAAGGCCTTGGACACGTAATGGATCTTGAAGCACTATTTCTGCATCTCCCTGACCAAACCCTCCTACATTGGGATTGCTTGTTAATGGTTGATCAAGCTTGATGGATTCACCCTCTGAAACAAGAAGTTCTGGCCCTGGAGGTACAATATCAACCACTTGATGTCCATCCGATGCATCAACTATGGATATTTCATATCCTCCTTTTTCTTTACGTACTATTCTGCTTACTATACCTGCTGATGTAGCATTATAGACTGTATTGTTACTCTTGCTCCCATCAGGATAAATCTGACCCCTTCCTCTGTTCCCACCTACATATATGGGATATTTTAAGAAGTGAACGTCTTTCCTCGTAGCAGGGTCGGGGGAAAGAATGGGAAAGGTGATTTCACTATATTTCTGACCGGGAACAGGACCTATCACAAGAATATTTCTTTTATTGGGACGATAACTCTGAAAAGACAGATTTCCCATCTTTTCTCTCACCTCGGGAGAAATACGATCGGGGGGGGCTAATTCGAATCCCTCGGGTAAAATAAGAACAGCCCCCACATTCAAAGCCCCCCTTTTACCATTAGCAAGAACTTGTTTCAGTTGCATATCATAAGGGATTCGAACAACTGCTTCAAATACAGTATCAGGAAGCACGGCTTGCGGAACTTCAATATCCACGGGCTTATTAGCTAAATGGCAATTGGCACATACAATTCGTCCAGTTGCTTCTCGTGGGTTTTCATAACCCTGCTGCGCAAAAATGGGATATGCATTTGAAATAGATGCCCAAGTTATTACATATATCATGATCGATACAGAAATCGATTGAGTCATCTGTTCCTTTACCCAAGAAAAAGTATTTCTATTTTGCATGTCCAATCATTGATCCCGGAATTTCTACAATAAATTAGATAGGTAGCTAGTATAGTTCCCTATACACGAGTCTGTCATTGTACTGGGATAATTGTACTGGAATATAGGACGATTGAAGAGCTAGAAGTATAAAGAATTAAGTAAGATTGAAAATGCTTTCTTTATATACGAAGAAAGATTCTGATTTGATTGATATCAGGAGATCAAATGAGTTCTTCATTCATTCATTGAATGATAAATAACTACAAGTGAAGGAGATACACGATTTAAATAATAGAAGATCCAATATTTCACAATTGTATCTAGAATAACCGGAAAAGTGGAAACAAGACTAGATATAATTTGATCATTATGAACCAATCCAAAATCCTTGTAGACCGAACCAATCATTAGTTCCCAACCATGGGTCGAATGAAATCCGATCCATAAATCAGTAACTAAAAGAATCAAAAAAGCTTTTATTGTGTCACTTAAGTTATAGAGGAATTCCTGAATCCAAGAATTAAGAATGACAAGTTCTTCATTACCCAGAATAAAATAACCACTTAGAATAGCGAAACAAATTATATTTGTCGAGAAATCCAAAATGATATGGAGATGATATTCATTGTGTGTTTTGACCAATTGTATCGTTTCCTTGTGTATTCCTATACGAAGTTTTTGTATATGCGTCTCCGGGTACTCCTTTATCGTTTCATCCAAGAGGAATAGTTCCTCCAATTCTATGAATCTTTCTAGAACGTTTTTCTCTTGAATATCATTCAAAAAAGTTTCGGATTTCCCGGTATTCCACCAATTAGTAACCCAAGGTTCCAGACATTTATTAAATGAGAGAGAGACCCACCAGGGCAAAAATATTATGGATGAAATATATGGGAGGGAGACCGAGGCTTTCTTTTTTTTTTTCATTTTTATCCTAAAAGGACCCTTATTCTATTTCTATATTCCTTTCCTTCTAGATCCGAGATCTAAATTATTACACAAAAATAGGAAATAGATCCATGGGTTCAATACCTTTTTATAGAACTCGTACTTCAGAGAAATATCAGATAGAGTCGACGGTTGTATTAAAAAGGAAATTAGCAAGTTTTTTTTCCATTTTTTCTTCAGTTCATTTCAAAATACTTCAATTGGTACGCGCAAGAAATAGGCCAATTCGGCAGCTTTTTGTTCAATTTCTCGTGGAGTAAAATACTCATCAGTACGAGTCAAGGGAATGGCTCCTTGGCCTCTGATTTCCATATAAAGGACACGACGAGGATAAAGACCCTCTTTAACCTCCATTCTGATTGATTGTATATCTCTCATAAGTAAGCGAAGGAAGATGCGACGATTTATTCCAGGAAATCCCCAACGAAAAATACACACTATTCCTTCTTTTCTATCGAATCTGTCATAACCACTACCTACATTCCATGAAATTGTGCACCACAAATAGGAGCTAATGAATAGACCTGCGATCCCATAGAAAGACATCACGATCCCTTGTGGAAAAAAAATAATTTGCTGAGATGGAAATACGGATATCAGATTCCTACCAAGATAACTGGAAGTTCCAACCACTAAGAATCCTAGTGAACCTAAAAAAAGGATACAGGCCCAGAAAAAATTACTTGTTTTTCGAGACCCCATTATAAGTTCTATCCATATATGTTCTGATCGCCAATTCATACTCTACTAGATCCAGTTGCATTCGATTGGAATTGAGAGAATAACCCAAATGAATTTTACTTTCTTGATACCGAAGTAACTTTCATTAACTAGCACTATTCTGATGTAAACCGTTAGAAGTAATTTGTTAGATACATTGACTTTCCATTTTATTTAAATAAAATATTCGCCGATCCATTTTTTATTTAACCGACTATACCTGCATATACATGCATTTATGCGGATATCATGTATCCGCATAAATGCATAATAGTTCTTTCATTTGTGTTCGTAAAGAGTCACATATCATACCATATTACACTAAATAAATATCTGTATTATGATCCAGTGTTGAAATAAATTGATGAGATTTGGTCCCATCGGATCTAGACAATCTTATTTTTTTGGACATGAAGAGATAAAGAAGCCATTGCAATTGCCGGAAATACTAGGCCCACTAAAGGCACAAAAATAGAGGGTAAGTTGAGATCTGTCATAGAATGGGTGCCTCGATTTAATATTTCTATCTATTAGAAAGAGAAAGATATCTTATGATATGATAAGTATATCTATCCTAAGTATATATCATAAACTGTATTATATTATATTTATAATATATTATATTATATATAATAATATAATATATTAATAATTATATTAATATTTAGAAATTAATATTTATAAGTAGTTAATAAGTAGTTAATAAGAAGTAGTTAATAAGTGCAAGGAATGTAGAACTAAATAAAATAAGTGTACCTATTCATCTTTCTACACGAATATGTATGATAATTCGCTTTATTAATAAAATTTATTATTCTTTTCCCATCCTTATTTCTTTCTATCTTTCTAATCTAATAAGGAGTTTATTATGAAAATAAAAGATTTTATTAGGAGTTTGCGACTCTAACTAATTCGATCCGTCCAACAAACGGGTATTCATAGTAAAAATGGGGGTTATCAATAGATATAGAAATAACTTCTATTCTCTATTTTATATTTATTTCTTTTTATTTTGATTTCGATATTTTTTTTTTTATTGTCTATATTAACACGTAAGAAGGCCAGATAATTTTTTTTTTTATTTTCCCTAATTCTAATTCCTCGGAGGGAGAAATTCACTTTTTTATCCTATTGATAGAAGGTTCGTGATTACTAATCATGAATAGAGGTAGGATAAAAAAATAGATCTGGAGGAAAAACTAAAAAGTAATTACCCGAAACTTCTAACTCTTATTACAAGTAGAACTTATGTCATCAAAGAAAACACCATTCTTTTTAGTTTTTTTTTGATTACGATGAACTAAATACTTGTTCGCTACAAATAACTGAATTTAGTACTATACTTTATTAATTTTTTGAATTTTGATTCAAGGGAAAGAAACCGTGGAGCTGAAATAACTCACTCAGAACACCTTTTAAAGGATTACGTGGTACAATTGGGTCAAATAAGCCTTTATGGAATAAATACTCAGCCGCTTGTGAACCATCGGGTACTGTCTTATTCAATGTTTGTTCAATTACTCTTTTGCCCGCAAATGCAATGTAGGCATTAGGTTCAGCAACAATGACATCTCCCAACATACCAAAACTGGCTGTTACTCCACCGGTTGTAGGAGATGTAAGGATTGATACATAGAATAATTTTTTATTTGATTGATAATTATATAAAGCGGAAGATATTTTAGCCATTTGCATCAAACTCAAACTTCCTTCTTGC